CTAAAGGGTTTAATCGCAAACTTGACAGATAACCCAGAAACTCTAAATTATCTTTAGATAATTGATTTATATTGACCTTTTGCGATTGAAACCATACGGAAAAATAACATTGCCATAAATTAACAAAATAATATTTCCATTTATTCATCAGAAGCGGCGTATCCTTTGTTGTCAGAATGCATCTTCCACGATATCTAACATAATGTATTAAAGGATCCTTGAGCAACCCTAGGATCGCCGGAAAATTATTAACAAAAACTTTTAAAAAATCTTGTATTTTTCCATAGAATAAAATTCGCTCAAAAAGGACTTCATAAGATGTCGATCGTAAATGCGAAGACTGCTTGCGTAGAAAAAAAAAGATGGATTCGTATTCACATAAATGAGAATTATATAAGAACAAGAAAAATCTTGGATTCAAAATTGATTTTTTTTTAATATAAAAATTCTTCCAATTGCAATACTCGTATAGACAGAACCGAAAAAAATGCAAATAAGAGGCATCTTTTACCCGGTAACGTAGGGTTTGAACCAAGATTTCTAGATGGATGGGGTAAGGTATTAGTACATCTAACACATAATTAAAATGTGCTAATTTGTCTTCTAAAAAGGGAAATATTGAATGAATTGATTGTAAATTATAAGATTTTTTGAATTGTTTTCCTTGGAAAGAGGATCCTAATCTTAGGGAAAATGGAATTTCTACAATCACTGCAAATAAAACAGATATCATTTGATAATAGAAAAGACTGGTATGCCCCAGATTTTGGTTCAAATCCTTAGTGGGAATAATCAAACGATTCTGTTCATACATTCGAAAAATTAAGCGTTTCACAATGAGTGAACTATATTTTTTGTCATAATCCGTATTTTCCAAGAAAATAGAGCGATTTCTATTTAATCTATTTAAACCATGATCATAAGCAAGTACATAAATATACTCCCGAAAAAAAAGTGGATATAGAAAACTCTGTTGCCGAGCCCCATCGAACTCTAAATATCCTTGAAATTTCTCCATTTGGATTGAAATTCGATTTGAACTATAAGGTAAAGTCTTTATTTTCTTGAGTTCTGAAATGACACATAGTGCGATACAGTCAAAATAAGGTATTAGACTACGAAAGCAATAGATACCTCATAAACAGGTAGACTGCTAAACGGATTCTCTATCTTTAATAGGTTTCTGTTTGTTATATTATAGAATAACAAAACAAGATGATTAGAAATCCTTTATTTTTTTAACCTAATCGCTCTTTTGATTTTGGAAATATATATATTTTTGATCAATATACTGCTTCTTTTACACACTCCAACCTAACCCAAATGGACTAGGTAAAAAAATAATTAGGACTCATGAAAAAATTGACAATAACACGCAAGAAAAAAATGCCTTCCCATACCCGTATTAGGCACTAATCTATTTTTAACATTTAATTAGATCGGGTAATTTTTCAAATTACGAATGGAAGCTCGTTTCTTTTTTTTTTTCCTGGAATCAGGAAAACTGGTTTTTTTATCCATCCATTTATATTTATTCACTTGACCCAAATTGGAATTCCTTTTTTTTTTTTGCGACATCGAAAACACAGGTTGTACCGATCAGGAAAGCAAAAAAAACGGTTATCTGAATTCTCCCTTGATACGACATGCTATTTTTTCCATTCATTCCTTTCAGGATCAGTCGTGGTCTTACAAACTCTACCGCAGATCTGGACGAATCCTTTTCTTCATACAAATGTGTAAAAGATGCTAGTCGCACTTAAAAGCCGAGTACTCTACCGTTGAGTTAGCAACCCCAAAAAACAAAAAAAAGAACGTACTGCAAATATGTAGATACAACCAGAATAAAGAAAAAAAATCCAGTCGTGTGTGCGTCAGGGATAAATAGATCCATTTATCTATGAGAGAATTATATTTGGTCCATACACTGTTGTCAATATGATTGTGAATTTTTCATATAGTGACAAGAATAGAAAAAATAACTAAAAAAGCTTAACCCCTTGGTTTGTTAGTTCATAGAATGAATGAAACCTAAGCCAGTTAGGGTAATCTCAAATCTTTTTAGACTTTTTTAGACCCATTTTTTATGATGAATAAATTATTCATATAATAATATATATTCGTTTTATTCAGAATTAATATATTATTTTCTATACAGTATTATTTTCTATACAGTAAAATTTTGTATTTATAAAAAAATTAGAATTTATATAATATAGATCCAAATTTTTTTTCATAAATTTGTTTATGATTATAAAACATAGTAGTTGTTAGCAGGGTATTTTTTAGTATTCGTACCTTAGGAGGAATACTAATAATAAATGGAAATTCTAATAAATCAAAATAAATATGATGGAAGTGAAAGAGGAGGAAAGAGAAGAGTAGATAAAATTTGATATCAAGCTATATACGAGTCTTTCACATCCTCTTTTTTATAGTTCATTAATTCAATTTCGTTTTATTAAGACTTAATTACGTAAAAATCCCTGCCTTCTTTAAAATATCATGAACTGTTCTTGTTGGTTGAGCGCCTTTTTTAAGAAAATCGAGAATAGCAGGAAGATTTAAATAAGTTTGATTAGTTATCGGATCATAAAAACCCACCTTGCTAAGATCTCTTCCTTCTCTTCGGGATCGAACATCAATTGCAACAATTCGATAAACGGCTCATTGGGATAGATGTATATGAATAATACCCCCCCCTAGAAACGTATAAGAGGTTTTGGCCTCGTACGGCTCGAGAAAAAAAATTCAATGAGTAGAAGTTAACTTTAACTCTCTCTATAAAATTCAAATAGTCAATTCAAATATTAAATAGATTAATAAAAACATTAAATCAATTAGCCAGTATTGAAACCCTAACTATTGTTTTCCATAAAAAGCATTCGTAACATTCGTACTCTCGTAACTCAAGTTAAATAACTCTAAAATATCTCACCGGAGAATCCTTAAGTACTTTTTTTATTGAGTAGTCTCTAGCCCTTTTTTTGTTTGTCTCATTTTTTATAATCAATTTTTATTCTTCATTCTGATCTAGTTGTTCAAACAATTGAAAACTGGATTTCCTTGTTTCAGGATTCTTTATCCTTACTTTGAATCTTTAGGTTTAAACATGACTTCGGTGATCTTGAATCGTTTTATTAAAAAAGGGCAGCAACAAGCCCCTTATTTTGTTTATGATTTCTTTTCTTTCTATACAAAGAATCATACAAACGCTTGATTCACGCATGATAGACTTTTGATTCAAAGAATTTTACAATTTTAAGAAGATTTCCTTTTCCATTGTAAAATTGCTTGAAAGGACTTTTTTTTTCAATATAAAAAGACTTACGAAGTTGTTCCAACTTATTGATTCGCACTAACCCTAGATCCTTACTCCTGCGAAAGGAATAAAAACTTTCTATTCTCCTCGAGCTCCATCCTGTACTCTTTTTTATATTCCAAAAAAGTGTAGGACTCTAGTAAAATAGACCACAAAATGTCGAGCCAAGAGCACCTTTATTCCTATATAAAAAGTGGCGGATGAAAAAATCCACAGCAGATCACGTCCTTCAATTCAAGTCGCACGTTGCTTTCTACCACATCGTTTTAAACGAAGTTTTACCATAACATTCCTCTAGTTTGTGTAATTGATTGAATTATGGAATCATGAATAGTCATAGTTCAGTCAGTATATCGTAATCTATACTTTTTCTTTCTCTATGAATGGAATAGTGAATTTACGCGTAAAGGTTCAGTCAGAATTCAAATGAATCCCTTGAATATAAATCTATATTTATATATATAGATATAGATTTTTTTTATTAAAACTCTTAGAATCTATGGTTCTACCTTACTTACCCGCATCACACACAAATTAAAAAAGCAAATAGATTTTTTTGAATTCGGTTGAAATGATGAAAAATAAGTTTATTCTTCTTTTCATTTCAATATTTTATTCTTAAAAACTATTGGATTTTTAAACAGAAAGAGAAAGATGGTGTACAAAGGCAATAGAAGATTGATTCCGTAATGACTGTACTCTGGGACGGAAGGATTCGAACCTCCGAATAGCGGGACCAAAACCCGTTGCCTTACCGCTTGGCTACGCCCCATTTCGATTTTTATTCAAGACTACTAAAAGAGTAATATTCCTATTGGTTGTTCGTCAATTCAAAATGAAATATAGATTACATTGGTGCTAGAGTTTTAACACGTGTAGATAGCAAATAAAACTTACTTTATTGATCATTACATAGAATTCAATTAAGATATTGTATGAAAATATTATTTCTTTCATTCTCATAAGAGAATGAAAGGATTTTTGATTGAGTAAGTTCAACAAAGTCTTTTTAGACTATCTTTCTTTATTTTTTTCCTTATATAAAAAATATATTAATAACTCAATCAAAATGAAATTATCCACAAGAACACCAATTTTTGTTATGCTTAATATATTTAATTTGATCTGTATTTGTTTTAATTCTGCCCTTTTTTCAAGCACTTTTTTCGTCGCCAAATTGCCGGAGGCCTACGCCTTTTTGAATCCAATCGTAGATGTTATGCCCGTAATACCTCTTTTCTTTCTTCTCTTAGCCTTTGTTTGGCAAGCCGCTGTAAGTTTTCGATGAAATTATTAATACTCTCTTAAAAAAATTCACGATTTTTATTCTTCCAACAATTCAAAAGATCAAAAAAATCTTGACGTATGAACGAACTCTCAATTTAAACATTGAATTTTTTTGGTAGCCATACTAAATCTCGATCATTTCTATTTCCTAAATTTTATCCTCTTTTCCCTAAATGAAAGAACCTAATTAGATTTGAGTTCACCAAAAAAATATCTAGATGTTGGTATGCAAATCTGTTTGAAGATAAAAGATTCGACTATGTATCTTAATTACAAATGACTTTCTGAAACCTTTTTTTTATTTATTGGTATCAAAATTAGATATTTGGTATAAAAATAGAGAATCTATTCTCTTTTTTTTTTTTAGTAAGATCGTGGAGATTGTGTAATGCTTACTCTCAAACTTTTGGTATACACTGTAGTTATATTCTTTGTTTCTCTCTTCATATTTGGATTCCTATCTAATGATCCAGGACGTAATCCGGGACGTGAAGAATAAAAAAGAAAGGTTTTTTTTTTCTTTATTGAATTAGTGGAAATGGCGAATTTTATTAGGATTTTATCTATTACACACCATCAAAAGGAGAAAGGGAAAGAGAGGGATTCGAACCCTCGGTACGATTAACTCGTACAATGGATTAGCAATCCAACGCTTTAGTCCACTCAGCCATCTCTCCTAATCGAAAAGGGATACTTATTAGCAAAATTAGCAAAAAAAGGCTTGAAAAAGAACCTTCTCCACTTTATTCTTAAAAAGCTTTCTTTTTTTTTGTATAGATTATTCTTTATATTATATATATTTTTTCATTTTCTATATTTTATTATATATATATAAAATTTCTTTTTTATTATATAAATATAGTTATCCTCTATTTATATATATAATATATATATATATATATATTACTATTATATAACTGTTTTTATAGAACTTTCTCAGTAATTCTAGTTACATTAAAAATTTAGATAAAGATTAGATAAAGAAAAGGCGCGAAAGATAAATAGAAATAAATAAAACCACAATAATAGAAATCGAAAATCCTTTTTTTATTTTGTCTCGTCAAAACACAAGTAAAAGATCTTTTTTATTTTAATAGCCTGGCCTGGTCAGTCCCCAGCCGGGCCTTTTTTTGTTAACGTTAAAAAGACTAATCCGATGGATTTTTAGACAAAAAAAGATTTGAAATTGAAAAAAAAAAGTGGAATTGAATCCGCTTTTACTAATTTTATTAAGTCAACGCTAGAATTTTCGTATTTTTTTTTTTTCAGATTTTTTTATTACACCCCCGATTACTTTGTTCGACAAAAGGTTAATTTATATGCAATAATTGCATTGTAGCGGGTATAGTTTAGTGGTAAAAGTGTGATTCGTTCCTTTAATCCCTTTAATAGTTAAAGGGTCTCTCGGTTTGATTCATCTTCCGATCAAAAATTTTATTTCTTAAAAGGATTTAGTCCTTTCCCTTTCAATGAAAGATTCAAGGAAGATTATAGATTCTCGTAATTTGTATCCAAAGACTCTAATCAATTGTAAATTTGGATTATGAAATTCCGAAACATAATTTTTGAATTGGATGACTATTTACAATTCAATCAGTATAACAAGAGGATCCATGGATAAAGCTAGAAAAGTTTCTTTCTAATCGTAACTAAATCTTCAGTTCTATTCATTGTTTGGTATAGAAAAAAATTGAAGCAAAATAGCTATTAAACGAGAACTTTGGTTTACTAAAGACATCGACATATTATATTGTTTTAGCTCGGTAGAAACCAAATACTTTTCCTAAGGATTCCGTTAATATAGAAATAAAGAACGAAGTAACTAGAAAGATTGTTCGAGTTCGCCTGATCTATCTTCTAGAAGGATCATCTAGAAAGCAAAATTTTCTGTGAAAGTACCCAGACGGAAAAAAAAAGCTAACATAGATGTTATGGGTCAAATTTTGATTTCGTTGCCGTCTTTTTTTATTTGGGAATTTCTCCATCCATCATAAAGGAGCCGAATGAAACCAAAGTTTCATGTTCGGTTTTGAATTAGAGACGTTAAAAATATAAAAATGATCGATCGACGTCGACTAAAACCCTTAGCCTTCCAAGCTAACGATGCGGGTTCGATTCCCGCTACCCGCTCTAAATTCACAATTGCCCCTTTTTTTTATTAGAGACAATTTTAATTTTCTCTATTAGAATTGTCTAATAGCAATTGTGTATTGAATTAACTTCAATACACAATTACTAAAAAGATTTCGCACATTCTTTTTTTTTTTTTAACAATTGGAAAGTCAAAAAAAAGGAAAAGCGTCCATTGTCTAATGGATAGGACATAGGTCTTCTAAACCTTTGGTATAGGTTCAAATCCTATTGGACGCAATATCAATATAGATATATTGCTATTTATCTATTATTTCCATTTATATATATATAATATATATATATTCTATTTCGAAAAAAGATAAGAAAGAAATAGAATAAGAAAGAAATTCTGAATGCTTTCAGATTTAATATTAAACAGATATTAGTTATATACTTCTTTCTATTATATACTTATAGACTTCTATTTATAGAATTTCTTAAAAATTGAATTAAAATTAAAGAGTAAAATTGACTAAAGAATAAAAAAAAAGAACGTTTCTTTTTTTATAATTTCTCCTGAAGTAGAAAACGTTCCAGTTGCTCTTGAATACCTTCTTTCAAAAAGCTTTCTGCTTCAGCAGTTAATGTCTTGGTAGAGGCTATGATTTCTTGAAACTGAGGTTTATTCGTTTTTAAGTAAGTGCGTAACTGAACGAGAAATTTTCTTACTTGTCCAATTTCTAATCCATCCAGATAACCATTTGTTCCGGTATAAATGGTCATTATCTGTTCTTCCACTGTGAGAGGGGCTGATTGGG